AAACAGACTTTTGAAGTATTTAACTATTATTTAATGGATGAAAACGGGAGGATTTTAAATTCTGATCCGTGTAGTAACGTGGTTTTGAATACATTCAATTTGACTTGGTTTTTTCTCCATCATAATTATTGTGCTGAAACACTCACAAGAATTAGCCTTGGACAGTTTATTTGTGAAAATGTATGTATAGCCAAAAACGGACCACACCTAAAATCGGGTCAAATTTTAATTGTTCAGGTTGATTCTGTAGTAATAAGATTAGCTAAGCCTTATTTGGCCACTTCAGGAGCAACTGTTCATCTCCATTATGGAGAAATCATTTATGAAGGAGATACGTTAGTTACCTTTATATATGAAAAATCAAGATCTGGTGATATAACGCAGGGTCTTCCAAAAGTGGAACAAGTGTTAGAAGTGCGTTCGATTGATTCCATATCGATGAGCCTAGAAAAGAGAGTTGAGGGTTGGAACGAGCGTATAACAAGAATTTTTGGAATTCCTTGGGGATTTTTAATTGGTGCTGAACTCACTATAGTGCAAAGCCGTATTTCTTTAGTTAATAAGATACAAAAGGTTTATCGATCCCAGGGGGTGGAGATCCATAATAGACATATAGAAATTATTGTACGTCAAATAACATCAAAAGTATTGGTTTCAGAAGACGGACTGTCTAATGTTTTTTTACCTGGAGAGCTGATTGGAGTCTTGCGAGCCGAACGAACGGGGCGTGCTTTGGAAGAACCGATCTATTACCGAGCTATATTATTGGGAATAACGAAAGCATCTCTAAATACGCAAAGTTTCATATCCGAAGCAAGTTTTCAAGAAACTGCTCGAGTTTTGGCAAAAGCCGCTCTCCGAGGTCGTATAGATTGGCTGAAAGGTCTGAAAGAGAATGTTGTCCTAGGAGGGATGATACCCGTTGGTACCGGATTCAAAGGATTAGCGCATCGCTCAAGACAACATAATAACCTTCCTTTGGAAATGAAAAAGAAGAATTTATTCGAGGGGGAAATGAGAGATATTTTGTTCCACTACAGAGAATTATTCGATTTTTGCATTTCAAAGAATTTAAATGGTATATCAGAACAATCATTTCTAGGATTTTTCAATTTCTAAGAGCAGATTCATCCTGTTACCTATCTGCAGTCCTTTGGTTTGGTAATAATAATAAAAATAATAACGAATAGAAATAAATGAATAATGGCTTGGATCGTGTATCAACGGCCAATCCCCAGTAGAGGTAGAAGATAAGGTTTCATTGGAACAATTTTTTATTTCTATTTAGGGGTACCTCATCTCTTTTTTCTTAAAAAAAAAGAGAGGAAGTGTGGGGAGAAATGACAAGAAGATATTGGAACATCCATTTTGAAGAGATGATGGAAGCGGGCGTTCATTTTGGTCATGGTACTAGGAAATGGAATCCTAGAATGGCACCTTATATCTCATCAAAGCGTAGAGGTATTCATATTATAAATCTTACTCGAACTGCTCGTTTTTTATCAGAAGCTTGTGATTTAGTTTTTGATGCAGCAAGTAGGGGAAAACAATTCTTAATTGTTGGTACTAAAAATAAAGCAGCTGATTCAGTAGTACGGGCTGCAATAAAGGCCCGGTGCCACTATGTTAATAAAAAGTGGCTCGGTGGTATGTTGACGAATTGGTCCACTACAGAAACTAGACTTCATAAGTTCAGGGACTTGAGAACGGAACAAAAGACGGAGGGGCTCAACCGTCTTCCGAAAAGAGATGCCGCTATGTTGAAGAGACAATTATCTCACTTACAAACATATCTGGGCGGGATTAAATATATGACAGGGTTGCCCGATATTGTAATAATCGTTGATCAGCAAGAAGAATACAGGGCTCTTGAAGAATGTATCACTTTAGGAATTCCAACGATTTGTTTAATTGATACAAATTGTGACCCAGATCTCGCAGATATTTCGATTCCAGCTAATGATGACGCTATAGCTTCAATTCGATTAATTCTTAACAAATTAGTATTTGCAATTTGTGAAGGCCATTCAAGCTCTATACGAAATCCTTGATTAATAATAAGATAAATCTATTTTTGTAGGACTTCCTAGATTTATTGAATTGGTTACTATTCCTGAATCGCACAAAAGAGATAAAAATAATTAGGGATATTGTAATAAGTTGGTATCAAAAAAATATACAACTCATCAAAATAATTTTTTTTTTTAAGTTCTATTTCTTTCAGGGGGCAATATGAATGTTCTTGTATGTTCTATCAACACACTAAAGAGGTTATACGATATATCTGGTGTCGAAGTCGGCCAACATTTCTATTGGCAAATAGGAGGTTTCCAAGTCCATGCCCAAGTACTTATTACTTCTTGGGTTGTAATTGCTATCTTATTAGGTTCATCTATTATAGCTGTTCGGAATCCACAAACCATTCCTACTGACGGTCAGAATTTATTCGAATATGTCCTTGAATTCATTCGAGACGTGAGTAAAACCCAGATTGGAGAAGAATATGGTCAATGGGTTTCCTTTATTGGAACTATGTTTCTGTTTATTTTTGTTTCGAATTGGTCAGGGGCTCTTTTACCGTGGAAAATCATACAGTTACCTCATGGAGAGTTAGCCGCACCCACAAATGATATAAATACTACTGTTGCTTTAGCTTTACTCACATCAGTAGCATATTTTTATGCGGGTCTTACAAAAAAGGGATTAGGTTATTTCGGTAAATACATTCAACCAACTCCAATTCTTTTACCCATTAATATCTTAGAAGATTTCACAAAACCTTTATCACTTAGTTTTCGCCTTTTCGGAAATATATTAGCTGATGAATTAGTAGTTGTTGTTCTTGTTTCTTTAGTACCTTTAGTAGTTCCTATACCTGTTATGTTCCTTGGATTATTTACAAGTGGTATTCAAGCTCTTATTTTTGCAACTTTAGCTGCAGCTTATATAGGTGAATCCATGGAGGGTCATCATTGATTAGTTTTAGAAATAGTTTAGCTCAAGGCAATATATACATGGCTCAAGATAATCTATTTAGGGAATAAAAATAGAAAAATAATATATAAATAAGTTTAAGGTAAGGTATAAATAAGGAAAATATATAAGATCTAGAGAGTAATAGGAAAAAAAAAGATTACGATATTAGTAGGCAAGGATTTACAAAAAAAGAGATGAAAAAAAATGTATTTGTTAGGGGAGTGTGGAGTCGAATTACTATAAGACAACACTTGTGTATGTTTCGAAGAATGGTTCTCGAATCCGATTGACTCTAAAATACGAATAATATGTTTACATTAGGTAAGAAACACAAGTATATGTGATATTAGGTATTAACTAGTTAGATATGAACTAAAGATATGCTCTACTACTGGGAATTTAGATATGGATTCTAGTTGAAGTCCTTCCGTTTCGTCTGTAGTTGTGAATTTACTATTGACTGAATACCGAGATTCAATCAAGAAAAAAAAAAAATGGAAGAATGACAGGAGTATAGTATGGATTCACAAAAACTACGTGGATGGATAGGAACTCAAAAAAAAGATATTCAAATAGTTCTGATGATTCAATCATATTATTACTTCAATTCGGAGTTTTTAGTTACTTCGACTGTATAAATCTTAGCAATGGAATAATAAGTTATAACTCATTGGTTGATTGTATCATTAACCATTTCTTTATTTTGGTGTGAGGAGCTTATCATGAATCCACTTATTTCTGCCGCTTCCGTTATTGCTGCTGGGTTGGCCGTAGGGCTTGCTTCTATTGGGCCTGGGATTGGTCAAGGTACTGCTGCAGGCCAAGCTGTAGAAGGGATTGCGAGACAACCCGAGGCGGAGGGAAAAATACGAGGGACTTTATTGCTTAGTCTGGCTTTTATGGAAGCTTTAACCATTTATGGATTGGTTGTAGCATTAGCACTTTTATTTGCAAATCCTTTTGTTTAATTTGAATCCTAAAAAACAAACACTATGTATTCTTTTTTATTTCTTTGAACTTTCTGTTCGTGCTTTTTCTAATTTTATGAACCTTTCACTTTTACAATTATTTATTCGTTGGTACAATACCCTATGTATGGGGAGAGACTTATTTGTGGATGAGGAATTAGCATAGTGACTCTTTCCTCTTCTTAATTCAAAGTTCAATGGAACTCGTTTTATAAATTGTTCCAACAAAGGAAAAGCATAAGTATGGTTCTTATTGTTTTTTGGAAATTGTCAATTGAAAAATTAGAAAGAGGAAGTAAAAAAGAAACATATAAATAAATAAAAAAAGGAGATAATATGAAAAATATAACCGATTCTTTCATTTTCTTGGGTTCCTGGCCATCCGCGGGGAGTTTCGGATTTAATACCGATATTTTAGCAACAAATCCAATAAATCTAAGTGTAGTGCTTGGTGTATTGATTTTTTTTGGAAAGGGAGTGTGTGCGAGTTGTTTATTTCAAGAATAGGTTGGATACAACCAACTGTACTTTTCTCGTTAAAACTACGAAAAAAAAGTGCATCATCTCGCGAATTACTTATGACTAAATTCAAAAATCATATTGAAGAACCATAGCATTTCGTCATTCATTGGTAAATCCACTTTGATCCTCTACGAACCAATAATGGGGGACCATTAACATGGTTAAAGCTAAACCGTTTGTTTCAAGTCCGGGCACAGGATGGTACGCTTTCTACTATTATGTTAATATTTAACTACAGAATTTCTTTTTTCGATATATAACACTCATGTCGATAAAATGATTTGAACCTTTCATTTTTTTTTTTTTTGGAAAAAATGCCAAAAATTAGGATTCCCCCCCTTTTTTATCCAATGTTGAATCGATGACCTATGTATAAAGTAATAAAAATTCTTTGGATTTGAAGAAAAAAAGAAACAACTTTGCTGACAATTTATTGTTTGATCAGAAGAGTCCTCTGAATATTCCGGTCTTGGATTAGTGATCAATTGTGAGATTTTTTTTTGAATATGAATAGAGAAAGAGAAAAGAGGATAG